ATATATTATATTTGTTGATAAATGTAAAATCGTATGTATACGACTCTCATTGTGCACCTTGATCAATTGGATCGTTTCTTTGTAGACTCCAGCATGAAGCTTTTCTAAACGCCCTTGCGTGTAGTCCTTTAGGATTTCGTCGAAGAGGGATAGTTCCTCTAATTCTATGAATTTTTTTATAATAATCTTTTCTTCAATATCATTCAAAAAATTTTCGGAGGGCCCAGTATTCCAGCAATTCTTAACCCAAGATTCCATACTTTTGTTAAATGTAAATGAGAGCCACCAAGGCAAAAATACTATAGATGCAAGATATATAAGAGAAATAAAAGCTTTCTTTTTTGCCATTTGCCCGTTTGTAAATTTTGAAATGAATTCGGCTCATTCGTGTACTCTATTAGTTCTATTACATTACAGTTTATATCCCTAGTTTTTTTCTTTGTGATTAGGTATAGCGTTCGGTCCTTGAATTTAGAAAGAATTTATGGACAAAAATTTTTTCGTTGTGTCGTGTACATTTACTTTTTTTGTTCTAATCAGAGTTTGGCATAAACTTAGATTAAGTTTTGTTATAGAAAAAAGGGGAATTCTTGAGTTATCCTTTTTTCGTTACCTTTTGCTAAGAATAAGAAAGTTTTTACTTTTTTCAAAAAACTTCAATTGGTACACGCAAAAAATAAGCCAATTCCGCGGCTTTCTGTTCAATTTCTCGTAGAGAAAAATTCTCATCGATCCGAGTCAAGGGAATGCGCCCCTGGCCTCTGATTTCGATATAAAGTATAGGACGAGAAAAAAAAACCTCTTTAACTTCCATTCTGATGGATTGAATGTCTTTCATAGGGAATTGCAGGAGGATCCGCCGATTTTTTCCAGGGAAGCCCCAACGAAAAATACACACTATTCCTTCTTTTATATCGAATCGATCATAACCACTACCCACATTCCACGCAATTGTGCACCATAAATATGAACTAAAAAAAAGGCCTGCAATGCCATAGAAAGACATCACGATTCCTTGTGGAAAAAAAAGGATTTGCTGAGAGGGAAATAACGGTATAAAAAACCTATCAAAATAACTAGAAATTCCAACCAAAAAAAACCCTAATGAACCTAAAAAAAGGATAAAAGCCCAGCAGAAATTACTTAGTTTTCGAGACCCCGCTATAAGTTCTATCCATATCCAGTCTGATCGCCAACTCATACTATAACTAGACCTACTTGCATTGTATTGGAATTGGGAGGTAACATAACCCCAATAAATTTGACTTTAATTTTTTTGTTGCCGAAATAACCCTCATCAACTAGCACTATTATCATGTGAAGTTTTATGAGTAATTCATAACTTGCTTAGAGTTAAACTAAAAAATAACATCCCATATGAACGTATACGATTATATATATCCCCAGACATGTGGATATATTTACTTTATGTTTCAGAAATCTTACCTATTATTTATTTTCAAAAAGCTAGAAGTCATTTACTCATATATGATGTTTATGCATATGAGCTTCTACTCGTAGGAACCCGCGTATTATATTAAATAGCTTTTTGTGTTATGTTCTAAGTAAGCCTAAGTTAAAAAAAAAGATAGAAAAACGAAGATTTAACCCCATAAGATCTAAAAAATCTTGTTTTTTTGAACATGAAGAGATAAAGAAACCATAGCAATTGCCGGAAAGACTAAGCCCACTAAAGGCACAAAAAAAGCGGGTAAGTTGCTGATAGTTGTCATAGAATGGTTACCTCGATTTAATATTTATACCCGTTATAAAGATATTTTATACTTCATATATCATTATACTAGTATAATTATACTTAAGTGAGTATTGAATATATATACACGGACATATAAAATATAAGAGTATATTATATAGACTTAGATATAATATATATACTAAGGAATAAATATAATAGGGAGTAAAAATACTAATATATAATCTATTATAGTAAGCATATAAAAAAGCAATCTATTATAGTAAGCATATAATAGAATGGAAATAAAAAATAGGTTTATTCATCTTCATCTTTCTATATGAAAGATGATATATGATCATCTACTTCATTTATTATTTTAGTTATTTTTCTTATTGGTCTGTTTTATTTATTAAATTTTTTTTATAAAATTATAAAATGTAGAATTAATTTAAAAATAAATGAGGACTCTTACGTTTCTACTTGAATTTTCATTCAAAATAAAGCATGGAGTTGAAATAATTCACTCAGAACTCCCTTTAAAAGATTACGTGGTACGATAGGATCAAATAAACCCTTTTGGAATAAATATTCAGCTACTTGTGAACCCTCAGGTACTGTCTTATTCAATGTTTGTTCAATTACTCTTTTACCAGCAAATGCAATGTAGGCGTCGGGTTCGGCAATAATGATATCCCCTAACATACCAAAACTAGCTGTCACCCCGCCCGTAGTAGGAGATGTAAGGATTGCTACATAGAATAACTTTTTATTTGATTGATAATCATATAAAGCAGAGGATATTTT